GGAAAGAGATAAAATTTGAGTACCAACCAGTAGATACGCTAGATGTATAAGCTTGCGTAATTCAGTAATTCCTGTTTGTTCTCCTAATTGCAATTAAACTCGGCCCAATCTTTTACTAAAAAAGGATTGAGCCGAAAAGAATGAACATCCTTATGTATTTGCATATATCTTTTCTTTTATATCAATATATACAGAATGTACAAGGACAGGGACCTTACCTATAATCCATATATACAAGATATACAAGATCTAATACAACATAAGATCTAAGGCTAAACAACTAAATACTTCTTTTTCTTTATTGTTGGATCCATAATAAATCCTATGGATTCTTGGGATTGGTAGATTATTTTATATACCAGAGTTTCAGACCATAGCTCAAACCAAGGGAAGGTGTCTTCTACTGATCCTGTATATTGTCTTTTTCGTTCCGTGTTCCCATGGAAACTTATATTATACGAGAATGAATTCTTCACCAGAGAAAACAAGTATTTCTATTTTTGATGAGAATTTGTACACGAAAGAAACCCTTCCTTATATTTTTTTCTATATTTTTTATAATTGAGGAAAAGATTCTATCATTTAAATCAAAAATCATATAAATCATACATAATATATATTGAAATGATACCCCGGATTCCCACAACACAAAAGAGAATTATTTCTTTCAATTCAATACTCATTCATATTAGTTAATGATCCAAATGGCTGGATCCCTATGCTTAATTCCGATATGAAATCCAATAGTAAAATAATTATTCATCGAATGACTATTCATCTATTATATTTTTAAATAAGACGCGGAAAGACTCTATGGAAAAGTGGCGGTTCAATTCGATTTTCTCTAACGAGGAGTTAGAAAGGCTAAGTAAATCGATGGATAGTCTTGGTCCTATTAGATATACCAATGGAAGCGAAGACCCTGTTATAAATGATATGGATAAAAACGTTTCCAGTTGGAGTGATAGTGGAAGTTGTAATTTCAGTAATGTTGAGCATTTTTTTGATATCAGAAACATTTGGAGTTTAATCTCTAACGACACTTTTTTAGTTAGGGATAGTAATGGGGACAGTTATTCTATATATTTTGATATTGAAAATCAGATTTTTGAGATTGACAATGATAGTACTTTTCTGAATCTGAATGAATTAGAAAGTTCTTTTTCTAGTTATCTGAATTCCACTTATATGAGTAGTAGATCTAAAAGTAGTAATCGCTACTATTATCATTACATGTATGATACTCAATCTAGTTGGAATAATCACATTAATAGTTGCATTGATAGTTATCTGCGCTTTGAAATCAGTATTGATAGTTACGTTTCAGGCGGTACCAATAATTACAGTGACAGTTATGTTTATAGTTTCATTTGTAATGAAAGTATAAGTGGTAGTGAAAGTAGGAATTCTAGTATGAGAACTAGTGTTAATGACACTGATTTCAATAAAAGAGGAAGATCTAAGAAGTTCGATACATACGAACTATTATGGGTTCAGTGCGAAAATTGTTATGAATTAACTTATAAAAAAATTCTTAAGTCAAACCTGAATATTTGTGAACAGTGTGGATATCATTTGAAAATGAGTAGTTCAGAGAGAATCGAACTTTTGATTGATCCGGGTACTTGGGATCCTCTGGATGAGAATATGGTCCCGACGGACCCCATTGAATTTCATTCAGAGGAGGAACCTTATAGAGATCGTATTGATCTTTATCAAAGACAGACAGGTTTAACTGACGCTGTTCAAACAGGCATAGGTCGACTAAATGGTATTCCCGTAGCAATTGGGGTCATGGATTTTCAGTTCATGGGAGGGAGTATGGGATCCGTAGTAGGCGAGAAAATCACCCGTTTGATCGAATATGCTACTAATCAATCTCTACCTGTTATTATTGTATGTGCTTCTGGAGGAGCACGCATGCAAGAAGGAAGTTTGAGCTTGATGCAAATGGCTAAAATATCTTCTGCTTTATATAATTATCAATTAAATAAAAAGTTATTCTATGTATCAATTCTTTCATCTCCTACAACTGGTGGAGTTACAGCCAGTTTTGGTATGTTGGGAGACATCATTATTGTTGAACCTAATGCCTACATTGCATTTGCGGGTAAAAGAGTAATTGAACAAACATTGAATAAGACAGTACCCGACGGTTCACAAGCGGCTGAGTATTCATTCCATAAGGGCTTATTCGATCCAATCGTACCACGTCATCTTTTAAAAGGTGCTCTGGGTGAGTTATTTCAGCTCCACGGTTTCCTTCCCTTGACTTAAAATTTTTAAAATTAAATTTTAAAATTTAAGTACAGCACTAGATTCAGTTATTTGTAGTGAGCAGTAATTTATCGTGACCAAAAAAACTGATAAAAATGACGTTTGGTGACATAAATTCTGCTTGTAGTAAGAGTCAGAAGTTTTGTATAATGACTTTTCTTTTTTCCTACGGATCCGTTTTGTTTGTATTTTACCTCTATTCCTGATTAAAATTGGAAACCCTCTATTAACAGGATAAAAGATTCCATTTTTTCTTCCTAGGAATTTTTTTTGGAAAAAATGAAGTTTATATATATATAATTTTATATAATTAGTAATAGTACTATTAGTACTAATAGTAATATTAGTAATAGATTAATATCTAAAATTAGTAATAAAAATAATGCAAGTAATAAGTAATAATATAAATAAAATATAATTAATGTATTTGTATTGTATAATAATAAAAAAAAAAATATATATATATATATAATATATATTAATTAATGTATAATAAATAGAAAATATCTATCTATTCTATATAGTAATAGAAGTGATCCCTATATCTTCCGAAAACCCATTTTTTGACTTTTATGATGAATCCCTCTTGTATCGGATTAGTTAGAGTCGCGAACTCATAAAAATTTCTTACTTATTATATTATAAAGAAGATAAGAATGAAAACAGAATAACTTTAAAAAACTTTATTAAATGGAATTATTATTTGTATAGAAAGATAAATAGATACACTTAATGTAATGTAGTTTTACATTTCTTGCACTTATTAATAATACTCCTTTGCATTTATTAACTACTTAATATTACTTATAATAGATATACTACTTATCATAAGATATCTTTATAAGAGGTTCAAATATTAAATTGAGGCACCCATTCTATGACAGATTTCAACTTACCCTCTATTTTTGTGCCTTTAGTGGGCCTAGTATTTCCGGCAATTGCAATGGCTTCTTTATTTCTTTATGTCCAAAAAAATAAGATTGTCTAGCTGCGACCGACGTATGGGACAAAATCTCATCAAGTTATTTCAATCAACGCTGGATCATCATTTAGGTATCTATTTTTTTAGTGGAATGTGGTACGATATGTGGCTTCTTACAAATACAAATGAAAGAAAGAGCCGTTTTGCGTGCGTATACATTATATCTGTATAAATGCATGTATATGCAGGTATAGCTCTGGTCAAAAGCGGATCATCAAAAATTTAAAGTGGAAAGTCAATGTATCTAACCAATTACTCCTAATGGTTCACATCAAGTGCTAGTTGATGAGAGTTACCTTGGGAGCAGGAAAAGAAAAGTCAAATTGATTTGGTTTATTCTTCCAACTCCAGTCGAATGCAATTGGATCTAGTATAGTATGAACTGGCGATCAGAACATATATGGATAGAGCTTATAACGGGATCTCGAAAAACAAGTAATTTTTTCTGGGCCTGTATCCTTTTTTTAGGTTCACTAGGATTCTTAGTCGTTGGAACTTCCAGTTATCTTGGTAGGAATCTGATATCCGTATTTCCATATCAGCAAATATCTTTTTTTCCACAAGGGATTGTGATGTCTTTCTATGGAATTGCGGGTCTATTCATTAGCACCTATTTGTGGTGCACAATTTTTTGTAATGTGGGTGGTGGTTATGATAAATTCGATAGAAAAGAAGGAATAGTGTGTATTTTTCGTTGGGGATTTCCTGGAAAAAATCGTCGTATTTTCCTTCGCTTCCTTATGAGCGATATTCAGTCAATCAGAATGGAGGTTAAAGAGGGCCTTTATACTCGCCGTGTTCTTTATATGGAAGTCAAGGGCCAGGGAACTATTCCCTTGACTCGTACTGATGAGAATTTAACTCCACGAGAAATTGAACAAAAAGCTGCGGAATTAGCCTATTTCTTGCGCGTACCAATTGAAGTATTTTGAAATTAAATGGGGAATGAATACTTTCTCAGCATGAGGGAAGGAATTCAGTAATCCTCTTCTTCTTTTTTTAAGACAGAAGTTTCTTCAGAATGCTCATTCAAATAGAACATGTTAGGTTAGATTCTATTTGTTCTGTTGATGTGGTGACCCTTAGAATAAAGCAAAAGCAGGGGGACGTATATGGAACAAAACGACTAAACTATAATAAGAAGCAACTTTTCGTCTGCCAAAACTTTTTTATGTGTATGGAGTTCAACTCAATTCTTTCTTTCATACGAGTAACAAGTATAATAAGTATGAATTCATCACATATACCCGAACTGGACATTTCAAAATAGAGAATTCATCTTTTCTTTTTAGTGTTTAGGCCCAAATTCCATTTTAGAATTGATATATTAGATACGGATCGATCATATCTCATAAAATTTCTCTCTTTTGTCAACCGATCTTTTATCTTTAATTTTGCTCCTTGAGAAACAAACGATTGGATCTCTCATAACCATCCAATTTATCTCTTCTCTCGTTTTGTCACCTATTTCGGATTTCATCATCAATATTCTTCAGAAAAATCTCCTCTTTTCTTTTCCTGGGGGTAAAACATTTCCAAATAATTACTTGATCCCCAGTGGAGTTCTTTCGTCTCATAATTTGAATAATATTCTTCAAGTGGTTTTTCGAACATTCATCGAAAAGAACAAAGAAGGATACAATTGGTTCTAATTTGTTCAATTGAAATATCTGGGAACAATATATATATATTTTTTTTTCATCCGAAACAGACCCTATCTTTATTCTATTTCTATATTTAGATCCAAGGACTAAATAGAGGACTAAATAATTATATTATACAAAAATTGGGAATAGATCCATAGGTTCCATACCTTGTTAGAGAACTCATGCTTCAGAGAAAGATCAGATAAGATAAAGTCAACAAATAAAATGAAGCGGGTTCATTAACAATTCACAAAAAAAAGAAAGAAAAGTGAAAAAAAAAAGAAAGCATGGATTTTCCTTCCATATCTCGCATATATAGTATTTTTACCCTGGTGGGTCTCTCTCTCATTTAATAAATGTCTGGAACCTTGGGTTAATGATTGGTGGAATACCAGGCAATCCGAAACTTTCTTGAATGATATTCAAGAGAAAAATGTTCTAGAAAAATTCATAGAATTAGAAGAACTATTTTTGTTGGACGAAATAATAAAGGAGTACCCCGAGACACATCTACAAAAGCTTCGTATAGGAATCCACAAAGAAACAATACAATTGGTCAAAATACATAATGAATATAATTTACATAGCATTTTGCATTTCTCGACGAATATAATTAGTTTCGCTATTTTTAGTGGTTATTTTATTCTGAGTAATGAAAAACTTGTCATTCTTAATTCTTGGGTTCAGGAATTCTTATATAACTTAAGTGACACAATAAAAGCCTTTTCTATTCTTTTAGTCACAGATTTATGGATCGGATTCCACTCTCCACATGGTTGGGAACTAATGATTGGTTCGGTCTACAACGATTTTGGATTGGCACATAACGATCAAATTATATCCGGTCTTGTTTCCACCTTTCCAGTCATTCTAGATACAATTGTGAAATATTGGATTTTCCATTATCTAAATCGTGTATCTCCTTCACTTGTAGTCATTTATCATTCAATGAATGAATGAGAATGAAGAACTCATTTGATCTCCTGATATCAATCAAATCAGAATCTTTCTTCGTGCACAACAAAATGCAAATTTGACTTACTCTTTCTTTATTGTTTATTCAAGGTATTCGTCCTATATTCCAGTACAATTATTTCAGTACAATGACAGACTCGTGGATAGGGAACTCTATTAGCTACCTACCTAATTTATTGTAGAAATTCGGAGATCAATGATTGGACCATGCAAAATAGAAATACTTTTTCTTGGGTAAAGGAGCAGATGGCTCGATTTATTTCTGTATCGATCGTGATATATGTAATAACTCAGACATCTATTTCAAATGCATATCCTATTTTTGCGCAGCAGGGTTATGAAAATCCGCGAGAAGCAACTGGACGAATTGTCTGTGCCAATTGCCATTTAGCTAATAAGCCCGTGGATATTGAGGTTCCGCAATCTGTGCTTCCTGATACTGTATTTGAAGCAGTTGTTAGAATCCCTTATGATACGCAACTGAAACAAGTCCTTGCTAATGGCAAAAAGGGGGGTTTGAATGTGGGGGCTGTTCTTATTTTACCCGAGGGATTCGAATTAGCCCCTCCCGATCGTATTTCCCCCGAGATGAAAGGAAAGATAGGCAATCTTTCTTTTCAGAGTTATCGTCCTACTAAAAAAAATATTCTTGTGGTAGGTCCTGCTCCTGGTCAGAAATATAGGGAAATCGTCTTTCCTATTCTTTCTCCCGACCCTGCTACGAGGAAGGACGTTCACTTCTTAAAATATCCCATATACGTAGGTGGAAATAGGGGAAGGGGTCAGATTTATCCCGATGGGAGCAAGAGTAACAATACTGTCTATAATGCTACATCCGCGGGTATAGTAAGCAGAATAGTACGTAAAGAAAAGGGCGGATATGAAATAACCATAACCGACCCGTCGGATGGACATCAAGTAGTTGATATTATACCTCCAGGGCCGGAACTTCTTGTTTCGGAGGGTGAGTCTATCAAGCTTGATCAACTATTAACAAGTAATCCCAATGTGGGGGGGTTTGGTCAGGGAGATGCTGAGATAGTGCTTCAAGATCCGTTACGCGTTCAAGGTCTTTTGTTCTTCTTAGCATCTGTTATTCTAGCACAAATCTTTTTGGTTCTTAAAAAGAAACAGTTTGAAAAGGTTCAATTGTACGAAATGAATTTTTAGATCCAGGGATTCCTTAATACAAGTTGATAAAAAGGACTTTACAATTTTTTTTTGATCGATACTATTCTATTATGTTATGTATTATGATCAAAAAAAAAATTGTAAAGTCCTTTGTTTATTTTGTTTATACTGTTTTTGAGAGATGTCTAGAACTTATTACTTCTATATAATAGACCATTCATAATACTAGTAATAGATAATAGGTATACAAATACAATACAAAGGAGGAGAATACAAAGCAAAGGATAAATAAAAGAGACAAATGCTTCTAGGAGGTATTATTAGTCTTTCTATTCTTCTATTCGACACAAGAAAAGGGAAATCCCTTTTCTTGTGTCGAGATAATAATGATTCTTTCTCCTGTTCGTCAAAGATAAGATTACTATTTTTTTCCGGGTCTATCAGAACTTCTTTTTTTAGATTCATAAGAAGTAGTGAACAAATAAAAAA